CAGAAAAAGGGATTGATCAAATTCTATTGAGTCTGACTCATAGTGATTATTTATCTAGTGATCATTTATCAAAGAACGACTCTGGTTATCAAATGATTGAACACCCGGGAGCAATTTACTTACGATATTTAGTTGACATTCATAAAAAGTGTCTAATGAATTATGAGTTCAATACATCCTGTTTAGCAGAAAGACGGATATTCCTTGCTCATTATCAGACAATCACTTATTCACAAACCCCGTGTGGGGCTAATAGTTTTCATTTCCCGTCTCATGAAAAACCCTTTTCGCTCCGCTTAGCCCTATCCCCCTCTAGGGGTATTTTAGTGATAGGTTCTATAGGAACTGGACGCTCCTATTTGGTCAAATACCTAGCGACAAACTCCTATGTTCCTTTGGTATTTCTGAACAAGTTCCTGGATAACAAGCCTAAAGGTTTTCTTATTGATGATATCGATATTGATGATAGTGACAATATTGATGATAGTGACGAGATTGATGCTAGTGACGATATCGATCTTGACCTCGATACGGAGCTGCTAACTCTGATGAATGCGCTAAATATGGATATGATGCCGGAAATAGACCGATTTTCTATCACCCTTCAATTCGAATTAGCAAAAGCAATGTCTCCTTGCATAATATGGATTCCAAACATTCATGACCTGGATGTGAATGAGTCGAATTACTTATCCCTCGGTCTATTAGTGAACTATCTATCCAGGGATTGTGAAAGATGTTCCACTAGAAATATTCTTGTTATTGCTTCGACTCATATTCCCCAAAAAGTGGATCCCGCTCTAATAGTTCCGAATAAATTAAATACATGCATTAAGATACGAAGGCTTCTTATTCCACAACAACGAAAGCACTTTTTCAATCTTTCATATACTAAGGGATTTCACTTGGAAAAGAAAATGTTCCATACTAATGAATTCGGGTCCATAACCGTGGGTTCCAATGCACGAGATCTTGTAGCACTTACCAATGAGGCCTTAGCGATTAGTATTACACAGAAGAAATCAATTATAGACACTAATACAATTAGATCCGCTCTTCATAGACAAACTTGGGATTTGCGATCCCAGGTAAGATCGGTTCAGGATCATGAGATCCTTTTCTATCAGATAGGAAGGGCTGTTGCACAAAATGTACTTCTAAGTAATTGCCCCATAGATCCTATATCTATCTATATGAAGAAGAAATCATGTAACGAAAGGGATTCTTATTTGTACAAATGGTACTTCGAACTTGGAACGAGCATGAAGAAATTAACGATACTTCTTTATCTTTTGAGTTGTTCTGCCGGATCGGTCGCCCAAGACCTTTGGTCTCTACCCGGACCCGATGAAAAAAATGGGATCACTTCTTATGGACTCGTTGAGAATGCTTCTGATCTAGTTCATGGCCTATTAGAAGTAGAAGGTGCTCTGGGGGGATCCTCACGGACAGAAAAAGATTGCAGTCAGTTTGATAATGATCGAGTGACATTGCTTCTTCGGCCCGAACCAAGGAATCCTTTAGATATGATGCAAAATGGGTCTTATTCTATCGTTGATCAGAGATTTCTCTATGAAAAATACGAATCGGAGTTTGAAGAAGGGGAAGTAGAAGGAGCCCTCGACCCGCAACAGATAGAAGAGGATTTATTCAATCACATAGTTTGGGCTCCTAGAATATGGCGCCCTTGGGGCTTTCTATTTTATTGTATCGAAAGGCCCAATGAATTGGGATTTCCCTATTGGGCCAGGTCATTTCGGGGCAAGCGGATCATTTATGATGAAGAGAATGAGCTTCAAGAGAATGATTCGGAGTTCTTGCAGAGTGGAACCATGCAGTACCAGACACGAGATAGATCTTCCAAAGAACAAGGCTTTTTTCGAATAAGCCAATTCATTTGGGACCCTGCAGATCCACTCTTTTTCCTATTCAAAGATCAGCCCCCTGTCTCTGTGTTTTCACATCGAGAATTCTTTGCAGATGAAGAGATGTCAAAAGGGCTTCTTACTTCCCAAACAGATCCTCCTACATCTATATATAAACGCTGGTTTATCAAGAATACGCAAGAAAAGCACTTCGAATTGTTGATTCATCACCAGAGATGGATTAGAACCAATAGTTCATTATCTAATGGATCTTTCCGTTCTAATACTCTATCCGAGAGTTATCAGTATTTATCAAATCTGTTCCTATCTAACGGAAGGCTATTGGATCAAATGACAAAGACATTGTTGAGAAAAAGATGGCTTTTCCCGGATGAAATGAAAATTGGAGTCATGTAACAGGAGAAGGGTTTCCCATTCCTTAGCCGGAAGGATAAAGGATATATGGTCATGAAATAAATAGGGAGTGGAACAGAATTGACTGGGTGGTAGAGTCGTGGAAACGCTTGTTTCTTCCAAATTTTGGACCTTAGCTCCATGGAACAATATGCTACTGCTGAAACATGGAAGAATTGAAATCTTGGATCAAAACACTATGTATGGATGTTATGAACTGC